AAATCATTTTATCTACTAATAGTGGTCAGATTGGTGTCTTACCAAATCACGCCCCCATTGCCACGGCTGTAGATATAGGCATTTTGAGAATAGGTCTGAAGGGAAAATGGTTTACAATAGCCTTGATGGGTGGTTTCGCTAGAATAGTCAATAATGAAATAACCGTTTTAGTAAACGATGCGGAAAGGGGTAGTGACATTAATCCAAAAGAAGCTCAGCAAACTCTTGAAATAGCGGAAGCTAACTTGAGTAGAGCTGAAGGGAAAAGACAAACAATTGAGGCGAATTTAGCTCTCAGACGAGCTAGAACGCGAGTAGAGGCTATTAATGCAATCTCGTAATTAGTTGTTGGCGTGGCCAAATAATAAAAAGAGGTTGTGTTTATATACTCTTTTTTTGATTCTGCCGACTCAATCAAGGGTAATCGGATTCTGATGCAAGGAAAAAATCAATCAATTCAATAGAATAGGAGTAGCAGGGAATGGAAAAGGTACAAAATAAATAACAAAGAATAAAGAAGGCGGGTAGAAATACTTATTAGATACCATTGACTGCGGTATCTAATAAGTTCTACCTACTATTGGATTTGAACCAATGACTCCTGCCGTATGAAAGCAATACTCTAACCACTGGGTTAAGTAGGTTATTTATCATCACAAAGAGAAACAAAAGAAACCCCTCACATTGATGGATTATAGATAGAATTTGACTTCTAAGCAATATTCTCACAGGAAACATATGAGAGATCAATCATGTCTTGTCAAGATGAATAGTACTATTCATCTTGACAAGACATGAAATACAAAGTAAAATATTTCTCACAAATAAAAGGGCTATAGCTCAGTTAGGTAGAGCACCTCGTTTACACGCGCGCCAATGTTTTTCAAAGGAGTCCATCATGCAATCAACAGAATTTCTCTTATTGAGAAATTGATGTCTTACTCCATGGATTCGAGAGAACAAGAGCCTGACAAATATTTGATTGGTCCAATTATGTAGGGTGCCCATTTGGGCACTAAAATCGAACCCATCATAGATTTGATAATTGATAAGGTCAATATTCAGACCACTCAATGCTAGGTAGAATGAGTAGAAGGACCTCAAAAAAATCTCTTTTCGTCCTATGAACTTTAAGGTGTATAAAGTTTCATATTTGACGCTTTGAGCAGAGCGATAGAGACTACATTTCACTTAGGTTGATCTAGGCCATAGGCAGACCTACGTCAAGCCAACTCTTCTTTGAAACACTTTGGTATTGCTCATGAGCAGAAATACAAATACTGAATCATAGCACGTGGAGCCATCTTGTTATCTTTTTATCAAGAAAAATATGGCGGACTAGCTGATCTTTCTATCAGTTGATGAAAGAGCCCAATGCAAAAAAAAAAATGCATGTTGGGTCTTTGAAACAGGTCAAATCATTTCGATAATAAAACGTTTGATCTGTTTTACCGAGAATGTCTACGGTTCGAGTCCGTATAGCCCTAATTTGGTAATGAATTGAAAATGAAAAAAAAAAAAATGGCATTTCTTTTTCTTTCTATCTTACTAATTCTTTAGTGTATTTATAGTATTCTAGTATACTTTTCTCATTATTATATTGTTTGTAGCTGGCCGGGTGCTTGTTCCATCGGAATAGAATCATTCCAGCACACTCGCTCTTTTGGGATCGTTCGAAGCATAAAACTAATAAAAATGTAAAAATGAAGTTCAATGGACCCAACCGGTGTTTTGAAATTTCGGATAAACAAACCTATTCTTCATATTCATTAATCTTCATGGTGCTATTACATAATATGATGATTTTGACCTCTGACCACAATCAAGAGGCCCTTTTCTCTTTTTGTATACCCAAAAGAAGGGGATTTTTGATTTTTGAAGGAAAAATCATGACATGAGCCCGGGTTGGGTAAAAAAAACTACAACGAGACCCAAGACAAATGGAATCAAATAGTAAATCATATGGGTCTTAGGCTGGCTGTTATACAATCTATATTTGTATCCCAATTTTCTACTCCAAACCAATTGCCCATCATTCAAAATTCCAATTCTACCGATGCTTACTTTCTACAATAATATTAGGGTTGGAATTTGGCTGAATTAGCAATCCCCTGACCCGTCGCTTTTATTGTGCGGAAAAGCAGTCCCAAGAATTTATTGTCTTGTCTCAAAGATAATGAATTAATTGTCTTTTAATCCATTAGTGTTTGCCCCCTTTCGATTTCCGTGAGTTGGTTTTATCATTTAGCATTTTGTCTGCCGAATCGTCCGCTAACTCGCGATTCCATTAAAAATGAAAAATATCTTTTTTTTTTATAGATCAGAATCACATCATTTATCATTTGACTGACTCTATCGCCGTGCTGCGCCCCAGTGTATAGGTTTGCTTCAAAACAACTTTTTTACTGATATGAAACCTAATTTCGAGTACAAAAGACCCATATTTGGAATGAGTCTTTGAAGACTTCAAACTCTCATTTCATAACTCGACTTTTTGGGG